AACGTTTCCTAAAAGGAAAAAGGTTTCCATTGTACTAAGCTAAGGACGGGAAGGAAGAAAGCGAGTGATCTGGTAATTCCTCATCCTCAAAGCAGTCCTTCCTGTAGTCTCAACAAATAAGTAATTATAGGAGTAAAGTGTTGATATAATTCGAAGAAGCAAACGACAATTTAATTTCAAGTTAATAAAGAAAAAAAGTAAAATAAGTATGTAATCTAAGGTACTTTTTTACATTTCTAGGATTAAACAAAAGGATTCGCAAATAAAAGCGCTAATGCCACAACCAGTCCGTAAATTGTTAAAGCTTCCATAAAAGCTAGACTAAGCAATAAAGTACCTCGTATTTTACCCTCTGCTTCTGGTTGTCTCGCAATACCCTCTACAGCTTGGCCTGCAGCAGTACCTTGACCAACTCCGGGTCCAATAGAAGCAAGTCCTACAGCCAATCCAGCAGCAATAACGGAAGCGGCAGAAATCAGTGGATTCATGGTAAGTTCCTCGCACAAAAAAAAAAAATAAATGGTTAATGATACAATCAACCAATGAATTATTACTTAATTTTATCATTAAGTTTGATCATTAAGATCTATTGGGTCGGAGTAACTAAAAACTAATGATAATATTACTGAATCGTCAGAACTACTTCGATATCTCGTTTTTTGTTTCTACCCATGATGAAGTTTTTGTAAATCCATATACATACGGCTCTAGTTATTGCATTTCTTTCTTTCCAACCATTCTTTCATTCCATCCTTCGTTCTTTACTCTTCTATATCCTTGAGTTCATCTGTTTTTTCATCCAATCCACAATCACAAATGAAACAGAAGAAAGGACTTGACTTATCTTGTAATCCATCTAATCTAAATGCAGTAAACTGCAATCAAATCAATATATGCAATCATCAATATATGCAATGGATATCAATATGATCGATATCAACGATATCAATATATCAATATAACGATATCAATATGTATATCAATACATATATATATATTTTTTTTATTTATTTTGCTATATATATTGCTATCTATATATATTGCTATATATATATTACATATATATAGCATATAGTTAGATATATATATAGTTAGTTAGTATATAGGTAAGGCATAAGGACTTCTATTTATATATAGATAGGACTATATAACTAGTGAATATCTAATATTACATATACATATTACATATACATTTCTTTCTTCCATAACGTAAACTGGCCACATTTTATATTGAATCGGATTATAGAATCATTCCTCGAAACCCACACAAAAAGTGGCTGGACTTATAGACATTACATACATCTAGTGTGACCTCCCCAACCCATCCTTTTTTTTTTTACAATTCTGTAATATCGTTCATCTTCTCTCCTACGACTCTAGGTCATATATTCATACGTATTTATATCTATTATGTTCTCCAACCAAGCAGATTATCTTGAACCATGCATGAATTGGGATAAGCTAAAAAAAAAAGACTATTTCGAAAACTAGTCAATGATGACCCTCCATGGATTCACCTATATAAGCCGCGGCTAACGTTGCAAAAATAAGAGCTTGAATACCACTTGTAAATAATCCAAGAAACATGACAGGTATAGGAACTACTGAAGGGACTAAAGAAACAAGAACAACAACTACTAATTCATCAGCCAATATATTCCCGAAAAGTCGAAAACTAAGAGATAAGGGTTTTGTGAAATCTTCTAGGATGTTAATTGGTAAAAGTATTGGAGTTGGTTTGATGTATTTCTCGAAATAACCCAACCCTTTTTTGGTAAGACCTGCATAAAAATATGCCACTGACGTGGGTAAAGCTAAAGCAACAGTAGTATTTATATCATTCGTGGGCGCAGCTAACTCCCCATGAGGTAACTGTATGATTTTCCAAGGTAAAAGGGCACCTGACCAATTAGAAACAAAAATAAATAGGAACATAGTTCCAATAAAAGGAACCCAAGGTCCATATTCTTCTCCAATCTGGGTTTTGCTCAAGTCTCGAATAAATTCAAGGACATATTCAAAGAAATTCTGACCGTCGGTCGGAATGGTTTGTGGATTCCGAACAGCTATGATGGCTGAACCTAACAAGATAGCAATTACGACCCAAGAAGTGATAAGTACTTGGGCATGGATTTGTAAACCTCCTATTTGCCAATAGAAATGTTGGCCTACTTCTACACCCGATATATCGTATAACCCCTTGAGTGTTTTAATGTAACATGGTATAACATTCATATTGTCCTCTGATAGAAATTGAACTTCAAAAAAGGAATTAGTTTGATTCAACCATTTCTTTCTCAACTCACCAACTTGAATCATTAATCATATATTTAGGATACCAAGAAATCACATAACATCATAATATATATCAATATCCCCAGTTCTTTTTTTTTTATCTATTTTTAAAAATTCAAAAAAAGTAACCGATCCAATAAATCTATGGAGTTGCCCAATAATTAACATTAACTAATTTTATTATTCTTAATCTTAATCATAATCAACGATTTCTTATATAGCTAGAACGACCTTCACAAATTGCGGATACTAATTTGTTAAGAATCAATCGAATTGAAGCTATAGCGTCATCGTTGGCTGGAATCGAAATATCTGCAAGATCTGGGTCACAATTTGTATCGATTAAACAAATCGTTGGAATCCCCAAAATGGCACATTCTCGAAGAGCCGTATATTCTTCTTGCTGATCAACGATGATCACAATATCAGGCAATCCCGTCATATATTTGATCCCACCGAGATATGTTTGCAAGGTAGATAATTTTCTCTTCAACATTGCTGCATCTCTTTTGGGGAGACGGTTGAGTTTCCCCATCTTTTCTTCTGCTCTTAAGTCCCTGAACTTATAAAGTCTCGTTTCCGTAGTGGACCAATTCGTTAACATACCACCGAGCCATTTTTGATTAATAAAATGAGACCGAGCCCTTATTGCAGCTGATGCTACTGAATCCGATGCTTTATTTTTGGTACCGACGATTAAGAAGTTTTTTCCCCTACTTGCTGCATCAAAAACTAAATCACAGGCTTCTGATAAAAAACGAGCAGTTCTAGCGAGATTTGTAATATGAATACCTTTACGCTTTGCAGAAATGTAAGGGGCCATTCTAGGATTCCATTTCTTAGTACCATGACCAAAATGAACTCCTGCTTCCATCATCTCTTCCAAATTGATGTTCCAATATCTTCTTGTCATTTTTTCCCACACTTCCTTTTTGTTTTTTCTTTTTCGTATTATTAACAAAGAGACGAGGTACCTTGAAATAAATAATTGTTCCGATGGAACCTTCTACCGGGGATTGACCATTGATACACGGCACAAACCATAATTTTTTTTAATTACTTATTTTATTTATTACCAAATCAATAATCAGACCAGTATAGTTAAAAGATAATTAAAGTGAAAATGAATCCGCTCTTAGGAATCATTAAATCGCATAAATGATTGTTCTGATGTCTCATGTAAATTTGTCTCATGGAAATTGTTTGTCGCGTAAGAACAAAATAATTCTCTATGGTGTAACAAAATATCTCTCATTTCCAACTCGAATAGATTTTTTCTTTTGATTTCCAAATAAATGTTTTTGTCTTGCCTTGAACGGTGCACAAATTTTTGGAATCCGGTACCAACAGGTATAATCCCCCCCAGAACAACGTTCTCTTTCAGGCCTTTCAACCAATCAATACGACCTCGTAGAGCAGCTTTTGCTAAAACTCGAGCGGTTTCTTGAAAACTTGCTTCGGATATGAAACTTTGAGTATTCAGAGACGCTCTTGTTATTCCCAATGAGATTGCCCGATAACAGATTGATTCGTCCAAAGCGCGCCCTGCTCGTTCCGCTCGCAACAATCCGATTAATTCTCCAGGCGAAAAAACATTAGACATTCCATCTTCTGAAACCAACACTTTTGATGTTACTTGACGTACAATAATCTCTATATGTCTATTATGGATCTGTACCCCCTGGGATCGATAAACCTTTTGGATCTTATTAACCAAAGAGATACGACTTTGGGCTATGGTTAGCTCAGCTCCAATCAAAAACCCCCAGGGGATCCCAAGAATTCTTGGTATACGCTCGTTCCAACCTTCAACTCTCCTTTCGAGGTTCATCGATATTGAATCAATCGAACGCACTTCTAAGATTTGTTCTACTTTTGGAAGACCTTGCGTTATGTCACCAGATCTCGATTTTTCATATATAAATGTAACTAATGTATCTCCTTCGTAAAGGATTTTCCCATAATGACCATGAACAGTTGCTCCAGGAGTAGCCAAATAAGACTTAGCCGATCTTATAACTAAAAAGTCGACATTAACAATTAAAATTTGACCAGATTTTTTTACGTGTGGTTCGTATTTAAATAGACATACATTTTCACAAATAAATTGTCCAAGGCTAATTTTGATCGATGTCTCTTCACAATAATCATGATGGAGAAAGCACCAATTCAAATGGAATGGGTTCAAAACGATGTTACTGCATAGATCGGGATTATAAATCCTCCTATTTTCATCTATTAAACAGTATTTAAGTACTTGAAGTACTTGGAAAATCTGTTTCAAATTGTCAAGTAGCAAATATTTCTTTAACACGATCTGATTATGAGTTATTAAATGGTAAGATGAATAAAAATTCGATATTTTAGGTACAATAGCGCCTAAGGGACCTAAATAATCCCTAATTGGAATTAGGGGATCCGATTCTTTTGTCACATTGTTATTGTTATATTTCGAACTATTGAATGGACCAATTCGAGAACAATTGGATGATGACAAAATTAGCAAAGATTGGCATTCCTTATTTCGATTCAACAACATACCAATAGTTCCTTGATGTTGGCTAAGTGATTGAATCTTCGCCTTGGAATAAAAAGGATTGATATTGGTGCAATCTAATCCATTATCGGGAATCAATCCGGAACTTGCCCTATCATACCTTTTTCCGGTATACGAAATAGTGGACTTGACTAACTCAATTCTTATG